ACTCTGATAAGTGAGATTTCGAGTCAATGTTTACAGAATCTTCTTCTGGCCGAAGAAATGATTCATCGAAATAATGAGTCACCCGTTCCATTGATATGGGCACATCTTAGATCAACAAATGCTCGGGAGTTCCTCTATTCAATCTTTTTCCTTCTTCTTGTTGCTGGATATCTCGTTCGTATACATCTTCTCTTTGTTTCCCGAGCCTCTAGTGAGTTACAGACAGAGTTAGAAAAGATCAAATCTTTGATGATTCCATCATACATGATGGAATTTCGAAAACTTCTGGATAGGTATCCTACATCTGAACTGAATTCTTTCTGGTTAAAGAATCTCTTTCTAGTTATTCTGGAACAATTAGGAGATTCTCTGGAAGAAATACGGGGTTCTGCTTCTGGTGGCAACATGCTATTGGGTGGTGGTCCCGCTTATGGGGTCAAATCAATACGTTCTAAGAAGAAATATTGGAAGATCAATCTCATCGATCTTGTAAGTATCATACCAAATCCCCTCAATCGAATCATTTTTTCGAGAAATACGAGACATCTAAGTCGTACAAGTAAAGAGATCTATTCATTGATAAGAAAAAGAAAAAACGTGAACGGTGATTGGATTGATGAGAAAATAGAATTCTGGGTCGCGAACAGTGATTCGATTGATGATGAAGAAAGAGAATTCTTGGTTCAGTTCTCCACCTTAACGACAGAAAAAAGGATTGATCAAATTCTATTGAGTCTGACTCATAGTGATCATTTATCAAAGAATGACTCTGGTTATCAAATGATTGAACAACCGGGATCAATTTCCTTACGATACTTAGTTGACATTCATCAAAAGGATCTAATGAATTATGAGTTCAATAGATCCTGTTTAGCAGAAAGACGGATCTTCCTTGCTCATTATCAGACAATCACTTATTCACAAACCTCGTGTGGGGCTAATAGTTTTCATTCCCCATCTCCTCATGGAAAACCCTTTTCGCTCCGCTTAGCCCTATCCCCTTCTAGAGGTATTTTAGTGATAGGTTCTATAGGAACTGGACGATCCTGTTTGGTCAAATACCTAGCGACAAACTCCTATGTTCCTTTCATTACGGTATTTCCGAACAGGTTCCTGAATGACAAGCCTAAAGGTTATCTTATTGATGATATCGATATTGATGATAGTGACGATATCGATATTGATGATAGTGACGATATTGATGATAGTGATGATGACCTTGATATTGATACGGAGCTGCTAACTATGACGAATGTGCTAACTATGTATATGACGCCGAAAATAGACCGATTTGATATCACCCTTCAATTCGAATTAGCAAAAGCAATGTCTCCTTGCATAATATGGATTCCAAACATTCATGATCTGCATGTGAATGAGTCGAATTACTTATCCCTCGGTCTATTAGAGAACTATCTCTCCAGGGATTGTGAAAGATGTTCCACTGGAAAGATTCTTGTTATTGCTTCGACTCATATTCCCCAAAAAGTGGATCCCGCTCTAATAGCTCCGAATAAATTAAATACATGCATTAAGATACGAAGGCTTCTTCTTCCACAACAACGAAAGCACTTTTTCATTCTTTCATATACTAGGGGATTTCACTTGGAAAAGAAGATGTTCCATACTAACGGATTCGGGTCCATAACCATGGGTTCCAATGCGCGAGATCTTGTAGCACTTATCAATGAGGCCCTATCAATTAGTATTACACAGAAGAAATCCATTATAGAAACTAATACAATTAGATCAGCTCTTCATAGAAAAACTTGGGATTTTCGATCCCAGATAAGATCGGTTCAGGATCATGGGATCCTTTTCTATCAGATAGGAAGGGCTGTTGCACAAAATGTACTTCTAAGTAATTGCCCCATAGATCCTATATCTATCTATATGAAGAAGAAATCATGTAAGGGAGGGGATTCTTATTTGTACAAATGGTACTTCGAACTTGGAACGAGCATGAAGAAATTAACGATACTTCTTTATCTTTTGAGTTGTTCTGCCGGATCGGTCGCTCAAGATCTTTGGTCTTCATCCAGACACGATGAAAAAAATTGGATCACTTCTTATGGATTCGTTGAGAATGATTCTGATCTAGTTCATGGCCTATTACTATTATTACTATTAGAAGTAGAAGGCGCTCTGGCTCTGGCGGGATCCTCACGGACAGAAAAAGATTGCAGTCAGTTTGATAATAATCGAGTGACATTACTTCTTCGGTCCGAACCAAGGAATCAGTTAGATATGATGCAAAATGGATCTTGTTCTATCGTTGATCAGAGATTTCTATATGAAAAATACGAATCGGAGTTTGAAGAAGGGGAAGGGGCCCTCGATCCGCAACAGATAGAGGAGGATTTATTCAATCACATAGTTTGGGCTCCTAGAATATGGCGCCCTTGTGGCAATCTATTTGATTGTATCGAAAGGCCCACTGAATTGGGATTTCCCTATTGGACTGGGTCATTTCGGGGAAAATGGATCATTTATCATAAAG